TAATGTGAATATTCCACCCAAAAGTTTGCTTTTAGTTCAAAACGATCAATATGTAGAATCAGAACAAGTAATTGCTGAGATTCGCGCAGGAATATCCACTTTGAATTTTAAAGAGAAGGTTCGAAAACATATTTATTCTGATTCAGACGGAGAAATGCACTGGAGTACCGATGTCTATCATGCACCCGAATTTACATACGGTAATGTTCATCTATTACCAAAAACAAGCCATTTATGGATATTATTAGGAGGGCCGTGCAGGTCCAGTCTAGTCTACCTTTCGATCCACAAGGATCAGGATCAAATGAATGCGCATTCTCTTTCTGGCAAGCGAAGATATACTTCTAACCTCTCAGTAACCAACGATCAGGCGAGGCAGAAATTATTTAGTTCGGATTTTTCTGGTAAAAAAGAAGATAGGATTCCTGATTATTCAGACCTTAATCGAATCATATGTGCTGGTCAGTATAATCTCGTCTATTCGCCTATTCTCCACGAGAATTCTGATTTATTGTCAAAAAGGCGAAGAAATAAATTCATCATTCCACTACACTCGATTCAAGAACTCGAGAATGAACTAATGCCCTGTTCAGGTATCTCGATTGAAATCCCCGTAAATGGTATTTTCCGTCGAAATAGTATTCTTGCTTATTTCGATGATCCTCGATACAGAAGAAAGAGTTCGGGCATTATTAAATATGGGACTGTAGAAACGCATTCAGTCATCAAAAAAGAGGATTTGCTTGAGTATCGAGGAGTCAAGGAATTTAGGCCAAAATACCAAATGAAAGTAGATCGATTTTTTTTCATTCCTGAAGAGGTGCATATCTTGCCCGGATCTTCTTCCATAATGGTACGGAACAATAGTATCGTTGGGGTAGATACACAAATCACCTTAAATCTAAGAAGCCGAGTCGGTGGGTTGGTCCGGGTGGAGAGAAAAAAAAAACGAATTGAACTTAAAATCTTTTCTGGAGATATCCATTTTCCTGGAGAGACAGATAAGATATCCCGACATACCGGCGTTTTGATACCACCAGGAACAGGAAAAAGAAATTCCAAGGAATCCAAAAAAGTGAAAAATTGGATCTATGTCCAACGGATTACACCTAGCAAGAAAAAGTTTTTTGTTTTAGTTCGACCTGTCGTCACATATGAAATAATGGACGGTATAAATTTAGCAACCCTTTTTCCACCGGATCCATTGCAGGAAAGGGATAATGTGCAACTTCGAATTGTCAATTATATCCTTTATGGAAATGGCAAACCGATTCGAGGAATTTCTGACACAAGTATTCAATTAGTTCGGACTTGTTTAGTATTAAATTGGAACCAAGACAAAAAAAGTTCTTCTTGCGAAGAAGCCCGTGCTTCTTTTGTTGAAATAAGGACAAATGGTTTGATTCGACATTTCCTAAGAATCAACTTAGTGAAATCCCCTATTTCGTATATCGGAAAAAGGAATGATCCGTCGGGGTCAGGATTGCTCTCTGATAATGGATCAGATTGTACCAATATCAACCCCTTTTCTTCCATTTATTCCTATTCCAAGGCAAAAATTCAACAATCTATTAACCAACCTCAAGGAACTATTCATACGTTGTTAAATAGAAATAAGGAATGTCAGTCGTTGATAATTTTGTCAGCAGCCAATTGTTCTCGAATGGGGCCATTCAAGGATGTAAAATATCACAGTGTGATAAAAGAATCAATTAAAAAAGATCCCCTAATTCCAATTAGGAATTCATTGGGCCCTTTAGGAACATCCCTTCCAATTGAGAATTTTGATTCATCTTACCTTTTAATAACTCATAATCAGATCTTAGTAACTAACTATTTGCAACTTGACAATTTAAAACAGACTTTTCCAGTGATTAAATTGAAATATTATTTAATGGATGAAAATGGAAAAATTTTTAATCCCGATCCGTGTCGTAACATTATTTTAAATCCATTCAATTTGAATTGGTATTTTCTCCATCACAATTATTGTGAAGAGACATCTAAAATAATTAGTCTTGGACAGTTTATTTGTGAAAATGTCTGTATAGCCAAAAATGGACCGCCCCTCAAATCGGGTCAAGTTATACTTGTTCAAGTTGACTCGATAGTGATACGATCAGCTAAGCCTTATTTGGCCACCCCCGGAGCAACTGTTCATGGCCATTATGGGGAAACCCTTTACGAAGGAGATACATTAGTTACATTTATATATGAAAAATCGAGATCTGGTGATATAACACAAGGTCTTCCAAAAGTAGAACAGGTGTTAGAAGTGCGTTCGGTTGATTCAATATCCATGAATCTAGAAAAGAGGATTGAGGGTTGGAACAAATGTATAACAAGAATTCTTGGAATTCCTTGGGGATTCTTGATTGGTGCTGAGCTAACTATAGCGCAAAGCCGAATCTCTTTGGTTAATAAAATCCAACAGGTTTATCGCTCCCAGGGGGTGCAGATTCATAATAGGCATCTAGAAATTATTGTACGTCAAATAACA